CCCGGCACTCAATTAACATTAAGAACCTTTCATACCGGCGGAGTATTTACAGGGGGTACTGCAGAACATGTACGAGCCCCCTCTAATGGAAAAATAAAATTCAATGAGGATTTGGTTCATCCGACACGTACACGTCATGGGCATCCTGCTTTTCTATGTTCTATAGACTTGTATGTAACTATTGAAAGTGAAGATATTCTACATAATGTGAATATTCCACCCAAAAGTTTTCTTTTAGTTCAAAATGATCAATATGTAGAATCAGAACAAGTGATTGCTGAGATTCGCGCAGGAACATCCACTTTTAATTTTAAAGAGAAGGTTCGAAAACATATTTATTCTGATTCAGAGGGAGAAATGCACTGGAATACCGACGTGTATCATGCACCTGAATTTACATATGGAAATGTTCATCTCTTACCAAAAACAAGTCATTTATGGATATTATTAGGAGAGCCGCGCAGATCTGATCTAGTCTCCCTTTCGATCCACAAGGATCAAGATCAAACGAACGCTCGTTCTTTTTCTGTCAAGAAAAGATCTATTTCTAACCTCTCGGTAACTAATGATCAAGTGAGACACAAATTCTTTAGTTCGGATTTTTCTGGTAAAAAAGAAGAAGAACGCCCTTATTATTCAGAACTTAATCGAATTGTTCGTTGTAATCTCAGATATCCGACCATTCTATACGCCGATTATGATTTATTGGCAAAGAGACGAAGAAAAAGATTCATTATTCCACTCCAATCGATTCAAGAACGCGAGAACGAACTAATGCCCCTTTCGGGCATCTCGATCGAAATACCCATAAATGGTATTTTTCGTAGAAATAGTATTCTTGCTTTTTTCGATGATCCTCGATACAGAAGAAAGAGTTCGGGAATTACTAAATACGGCACTATAGAAGTCTATCCAATCGCCAAAAAAGAGGATTTAATTGAGTATCGAGGAGTCAAGGAATTTAAGCCAAAATACCAAATAAAAGTGGATCGGTTCTTTTTCATTCCCGAGGAAGTGCATATCTTACCTGGATCTTCTTCCATAATGGTACGGAACAATAGTATTATTGGGATAGATACACAAATAGCTTTAACTACAAGAAGCCGAGTAGGCGGATTGGTTCGAGTGAAGATAAAAAAAAAAAGAATTGAACTAAAAATATTTTCTGGAGATATCCATTTTCCTGGAGAGACAGATAAGATATCTCGACATAGTGGTGTCTTGATACCACCAGGAACGGGAAAGACAAATTCGAAAGAATCCAAAAAAGGGAAAAACTGGATCTATGTCCAACGGATCACACCTACCAAGAAAAAGTATTTTGTTTTGGTTCGACCTGTAGTCACATATGAAATAACAGACGGTATAAATTTAGTAAGACTTTTCCCCCCGGATCTGTTGCAGGAAATGGATAATGTGCAACTTCGAGTTGTCAATTATATCCTTTATGGAAATGGCAAACCAATTCGGGAAATTTATGACACAAGTATTCAATTAGTTAGGACTTGTTTAGTATTAAATTGTACCCAAGACAAAAAAAGTTCTTATATCGAAGAGACCCGTACTTCCTTTATTGAAATAAGGATAAATGGTTTGATTCGAGATTTTATAAAAATCAACTTAGTGAAATCTCCTATTTCGTATACCGCAAAAAGGAATGATCCTTCGGGTTCAGGATTTATCTCTGAGAATGGATCAGATTGCACCAATATCAATCCGTTTTCTTCCAGTTTTTTCTACTATTCCAACGCAAGGATTAAAGAATCCCTTAATCAAAACCAAGGAACTATTCATACATTGTTGAATAGAAATAAGGAATACCAATCTTTGATAATTTTGTCATCCTCCAATTGTTTTCGAATGGGCCCATTCAACGATGTAAAATATCACAATGTGATAAAAGAATCAATTAAAAAAGATCCCCCAATTCCAATTAGGAGTTTCTTGGGCCCCTTAGGAACAGCCCTTCAAACTGCGAATTTTTATTCATTTTCCCATTTAATAACTTATAATCAGATCTTGGTAACTAACTATTTGCAACTTGACAACTTAAAACAGACCTTTCAAGTAATTAAATTTTTTTTAATGGATGAAATTGGTAAAATTTATAATTCTGATTCGTGCAGTAACATTGTTTTGAATCCATTCAATTTAAATTGGTATTTTCTTCAGCACAATTATTGTGAAGGGACGTCTACAATAATGAGTCTTGGGCAGTTTATTTGTGAAAATGTATGTATAGCCAAAAATGGACCACACCTCAAATCGGGTCAAGTTCTAATTGTTAAAATGGATTCTGTAGTAATACGATCCGCTAAGCCTTATTTGGCCACCCCAGGAGCAACGGTTCATGGCCATTATGGGGAAATCCTTTACGAAGGAGATACATTAGTTACTTTTATATATGAAAAATCGCGATCTGGTGATATAACGCAGGGCCTTCCAAAAGTGGAACAGGTATTAGAAGTGCGTTCGATTGATTCAATATCGATGAATCTCG